AATTAGGTACCAGGTTTTTGTGTCAATTGCGAAATATCTCGTTTGTTGCAACACTTACTAAAGAAATTTCATTGGACAAAGAAGGGAAAGGAAGAAAGTGAGTTGGTAACACTAAACCCTCAAATCCGCCCTTCCCCCCGGTTTTTTCTGAACAAATAAGTAATTTTAATCTTGGTATAATGCGAAAAGGCAAATGGCAAGTCCAAAAAACTATGAAAAAAAAAATTTCATAGTTCTCGGATTAGGATTAAACAAAAGGATTCGCAAATAAAAGCGCTAATGCTACAACCAGCCCATAAATTGTTAAAGCTTCCATAAAAGCTAAACTAAGCAATAAAGTACCTCGTATTTTACCCTCGGCTTCTGGTTGTCTCGCAATACCTTCTACAGCTTGGCCCGCAGCAGTACCTTGACCAACTCCAGGTCCAATAGAAGCAAGCCCTACAGCCAATCCAGCAGCAATAACAGAAGCGGCCGAAATCAGTGGATTCATGAGAAGTTCCTCGCACAAAAAAAAGAAATGGTTAATGATACAATCAACAAATGAATTATAACTTAATTATTGCATCGACTAAGATTCAGCCAGCCTAAGTAACAGTAACTAAGAATTCCTAGAAATAAAAAAAGAAAAATTTGATTGAGCGATCATATCATCAGAACGACTTGATCTTTTTTAGTTCCTATTTGTAGAGTCTTTCGGAACCCATAGAACTTGAATTTTGCATTTCCTTCTTTCGTTTCGAACCATTCTTTGACTTCTTCGACACTTTCTCTTGATTTTATCTGTTTATTTATTCCATTGACAGTCATAAATGAAATGGAAAGACCTTTATTGGATCCCCATCTAAATTTCGAAATTGAAATATTCAATAAATATATTAAAAAAATAAAAGTAGGGCAGTTTGAATATGAGTTCATAGTTCATATATGTCAATATCTACTATCAAATATACATGTCTTTCTTCCATAACGTAAACTAACAACTGGATTCTAGAATACAATTGAATTGAACTATCTACAAGAGTTGCCTTCTAATCATTAGATTCCATATACCTAGTTCGGCATTTCTATACTAACCAATTCCCCCCTTCCAATTCTCTAATATACTTTGTTCTATTACTATAGAACAGAACATGCTTGTATGTTTTCAAAGTAGATTATCTGAAAACATAGATTGGTCTAAGCTAAAAAAAGACTCTTTCGAAAACTAATTAATGATGACCCTCCATGGATTCGCCTATATAAGCTGCGGCTAAAGTTGCAAAAATAAGAGCTTGAATACCGCTTGTAAATAATCCAAGAAACATGACAGGTATAGGAACCACTAAGGGTACTAAAGAAACAAGAACAACAACGACTAATTCATCTGCTAATATATTTCCGAAAAGTCGAAAACTAAGGGATAGGGGTTTTGTGAAATCTTCTAATATGTTAATAGGTAAAAGAATTGGAGTTGGTTGAATATATTTACCAAAATAACCTAATCCTTTTTTTGTAAGACCCGCATAGAAATACGCCACTGACGTGAGTAAAGCTAAAGCAACAGTCGTATTTATATCATTCGTAGGTGCGGCTAACTCCCCATGAGGTAACTGTATTATTTTCCAAGGTAAAAGAGCCCCTGACCAATTAGAAACAAAAATAAATAGAAACATAGTCCCAATAAAGGGAACCCAAGGACGATATTCTTCTCCAATTTGCGTTTTGCTCACGTCTCGAATGAATTCAAGGACATATTCGAAGAAATTTTGATCATCGGTCGGAATGGTTTGTGGATTCCGAACAGCTATAGTGGCTGAACCCAATAATATAGCAATTACAACCCAAGAAGTAATAAGTACTTGGCCGTGTACTTGGAAACTGCCTAGTTGCCAATAGAAATGTTGGCCTACTTCCACACCAGATATATCATATAATCCACTTAATGTATTGATTGAACATGATAAAACATTCATATTATCCTCTGACAGAAATAGAAACTTAAATTAAAAGATATTATTTTGATTCAACCATTTCCTTCTCGACTTGTCTATTTGGATCGTATATTTTTAATGCCAACTAATCGCATAATATCCCCAGATATCTTTATATCTTTTTTGCTATTCAGGAATACTAATCGATTCCACTCTATGAATTCAAATTTTAGAATTGGGTTCACGAAAATCATTTTTTATTATGAATCAAGGATTTCGTATATAGCTAGAACGACCTTCACAAATTGCGAATACTAATTTTGTGAGAATTAATCGAACTGAAGCTATAGCGTCATCGTTCGCCGGAATCGAAATATCTGCAAGATCGGGGTCACAATTTGTATCGATTAAACAAATTGTTGGGATTCCCAAAGTAATACATTCTCGAAGGGCTCTATATTCTTTTTGCTGATCAAGGATGATTACAATATCAGGTAACCCTGTCATATATTTAATCCCACCCAGATATGTTTGCAAGTGAAATAATTGTCTCTTCAATATGGCTGCATCTCTCTTTGGAAGACAGGCCAGTCTCCCTGCTTTTTGTTCCATTCTCAAGTCCCTGAACTGATGAAGTTTCGTTTGTGTAGTGGACCAATTAGTTAACATACCCCCAAGCCATTTTTTATTAACATAATGACACCGAGCCCTTATTGCAGCCCGTGCTACTGAGTCAACTGCTTTTTTTTTTGTACCAACAATTAAAAATTGTTTTCCTTTACTTGCTGCATCAAAAACCAAATCACAAGCTTCTGATAAAAAACGAGCAGTTCTAGTAAGATTTATAATATGAATACCTTTACGCTTTGCAGAGATATAAGGGGACATTCTAGGATTCCATTTCCTAGTACCATGGCCAAAATGAACTCCCGCTTCCATCATCTCTTCCAAATTTATGTTCCAATATCTTCTTGTCATTTCTCCTCACACTTTCTATTTTTTTTTTAACAAAAAAAAAACAGACGAGGTATTACAAAATAAATAATAGTTCCAACGGAACCTTTTCTTACACTACGAATTGGCCATTGATACCCAATCCAAAACTTGAATTCCTTTCTATTTCTTTCTATTCCTTTTTTTTTATAAATATATTTAAATGACCGTCGCAAAATACAGATAATTAAAACGATGAAGTCTTTTTTTTTTAATGATTAAATATCCTAAACTAAAGTTTAGATGTATCATAGAAATTCTTTGAAACCCACGAATCAAATAATTCTCTGTGGTAAAACAAAATATCGCTCATTTCTCCTTCAAATAGATTCTTCGTTTTTTTTTTCAAAGGAATGTTTTTATATTGCCGTGAACGATGTACTAATCCTTTGAATCCAGTACCAACGGGTATCATCCCTCCTAGAACCACGTTTTCCTTTAGGCCTTTCAACCAATCGATACGGCCCCGGAGAGCAGCTTTTGCTAAAACCCGAGCAGTTTCTTGAAAACTTGCTTCGGATATAAAACTTTGAGTATTTAAAGAAGCTCTCGTTATTCCCAATAAGATGGCTCGATAAGAGATCGATTCTTCCAAAGCGCGCCCCGTTCGTTCTGCTCGCAACAACCCAATTAGTTCTCCTGGTAAAAAAACATTAGACATTCCATCTTCGGAAACCAATACTTTTGATGTTATTTGCCGTACAATAATTTCGATATGCCTATTATGGATCCGTACCCCTTGGGATCGATAAACCTTTTGGATCTTATTAACCAAAGAAATACGACTTTGCACTATAGTTAGTTCCGTGCCAATCAAGAATCCCCAAGGAAGTCCAAGAATTCCGGTTATACGTGCGTTCCAACCATCAATCTTCTTGTCTAGATTCATAGATATTGACTCAATCGAACGGACTTCTAAGACTTGTTCTACCTTTGGAAGGCCTTGCGTTATATCGCCAGACCTCGATTTTTCATATAGAAATGTAACTAATGTATCTCCTTCGTAAACCATTTCCCCACAATGGCCATGAACGGTTGTTCCTGGGGTAGTCAAATATGGCTTAGCTGATCTTATTACTACAGAGTCAGCTTGAATAATTAGAACTTGACCCGCCTTTAAGTCTAGTCCGTTTTTAGCTATACATACATTTTCACAAAGAAATTGTCCAAGATTCATTTTTGTGGATGTCTCTTCACAATAATTGAGATCAAGACAATACCAATTCAATTTGGACGAAGTCAAAACAATGTTACTTCCTAGATCGGAATTCGAAATACTCCTATTTTCATCAACGAAATAATATTGAATTACTTGAAAAGTTTGTTTTAAATTGTCAAGCTGAAGATAGTTAGTTACCAAGATCTGATTATGAGTTATTAAATGGAAAAAGGAATCAAAATTCGCAATTTGACGGACTGTTCCTAAAGGACCCGACGAAGGCCTAATTGGATTTAGGGGATCCTTTTTGATTTTAATTGATTCTTTATTATAATTATATTTATATTTTAATTTTCGACTCTTGAATGGACCCATTCGAAAACAATTGGATGATGACAAAATCATAAACGACGGGCATTGCTTCGTTCTATTCAACAACGTACGAACAGTTCCTTGATTTTGGCTAAATGGTTGTTGAAGTCTTGCTTTTGAATAACTGGAAAAAAAAGGATTCAAACGATCTGATCCATTATCATAAAGCAATTCTGAACCTGAGAGATCATTCCTTTTTCCAGCATAGGAAAAACTGGATTTCACTAAATCGATTCTTAGAAAATTTCGAATCATACCATTGGTTTTTACTTCAACAAGCGAGGCCCGGGCCTCCTCAATAGAAGAATTTTTTTTGTCTTGGTCCCAATTCAATACTAAACAAGTCCGAACAAATTGAAGACTTATGTCAGAAATTCTCCGAATAGGGTTGCCATTTCCATAAAGAATATAATTGACAACTCGAAGTTGGACTTTATCCCTTTCTTCCAAGAGATCCTGAGGGAAAAGTGTTGCTAAACTTATACTGTCCGTCATTTCATATGTGACTACGGGTCGAACCAAAACAAAATGCCTGTTCTTGGTAGGTGTGATCATTTGGACAT